TAATGCATGAAAGGATCCTTAAACAACCATAGATTGGCCTGAAAGGCCTTAGCAAAAGCTTCTACAAGTACAAGATGTTCTAGTTTTCCATAGAAATAGATTCGTTCAAGAAGGGTTCCAGAAGACGTTGAATATAAATGAGAAGATTGGTTACGAAGAAAGACGAAGATGGATTCATATTCACATAGATGAGAATTATATAGGACGAAGAAAAACCTTTGATTTCTTTTTGAAAAACAAGAACTGGCTTTATTTGGAGTATTCCAACTACGATACTCATGGAGAAAGAATCGTAATAAATGTAAAGAAGAAGCGTCTTTTACCCAATAGCGCAGAGTTTGAATCAATATTTCCAGATGGGCTGGGTAGGGTATTAGTATCTCCAATACATAAATTAAATGTGAAAAATTGTCCTCTAAAAAAGGGAATATTGAATGAATTGATCGTAAATTATGAGATTGAACTATTCCTTTCCTTTCTAGCGAAGATAATAATCGGAGATAAAACGGAATTTCTACAATGACTGCAAATCCTTCTGATATCATTTGAAAAGAAAAATTCTTGTTGCGTCCAAAAAATATATTTTGGTTAAAATCATTAGCAAAAAGAATCAAATGCTTCTGTTCATACTGATACATTCGCTCAATTGCACGTTTCACAATTAGTAAACTGAATTTATTATAACCTGCGTTTTCCAAAAAAACGGATCTATTTCTATTTAAACCATGATCATGCGCAAGTGCATAAATATACTCCTGAAAGATAAGTGGATATAAGAAGTAGTGTTGTTGAGATCTATTTAGCTTTAAATATCTTTGGAATTCCTCCATTTGAAATTCTAGTTGAACTAAAGGTAGAGGATTTTGGGGGTTATCAATGAAACATAGTGCGATACAGTCAAAACGAGGTATTATAGTAATAAACGAATAGATACCTCGGATACAGGTAAACTTATCAACGGATTCTCTATCCTCTCTTTTCCATTTAAACGAAAAATGTCTATTCGTATAGGATAACAAAATACTTAGAAATCCTTTATTTTTTCAACCTAATCGCTCTTTTGATTTTGGAATTTTTTTATCAATATACTGTTTCTTCTACACACATTTCTCATTTCTATTCCATAATGGAAAATGTCAATAGTTAGGATTCATAAAAAAAAAAAAAGAATCCGTTCATGGGATAATCTCTTCCCGTATCAGGCACTAATACATTTTTAACGTCTAATTAGATCGGGTAATCGTTCAAATTAAGAACAGAAGCTCGTTGCTTCTTTCCCTATAATCAATAAATTGAAGCCATTAGGGCTCTATCTCTATCCATTTATTCATCCGACCCAACTTTAAATTGAATTCATTTTGTTCCGTTTCAAAAAAGAACACAAGGGTTTGTACCTATTCGGAAAGAATGAAATATTTCTCAGAAATCTTAGTTGATCCGACATGCTATTTTTTCCATTCATTCCCTTTCAGGATCAGTCGTGGTCTTCCAAACTTTACCGATGGTATGGACGAATCCCTCGCTTCATCCAAATGTGTAAAAGATCCTAGCCGCACTTAAAAGCCGAGTACTCTACCGTTGAGTTAGCAACCCGAATAGAAAAAGTTTATGTAGATACAATCAAAAAGAAAAAGATAGATAAATGTCAAAATTTATAGACCACCTCTTAGTTCTTATGTTATCGACTTTTCAATCAAAACCCCTATTCTTATTATATCTTAGTTCAAATTATATTCTATTAAAGAGAATCCAAGGAATCCCATTATTTGAATAATATAAGGTTATAAGGTAAAAATCAAACCTCTCGGACATAAATAAATTTATCTACTTATCACGATGAATTATATTTGTTCGATACACTGTTGTCAATATAAATGTTGAGAAAAGAATACAACGGAAAAACAAAATAAATTATATTTATTTCAATACTATTAAAAAAATAAAAAAGGGCTTGTGTTGGATTGGCACTATATAGCTGAAAAAGTTTAGATAAAGGAATAAAGAAGGAAGAAGTAGAAAAAATATCAGATTTATATTGATTTATTTTATTCAATCAATAATAAGTAACTAGAATAAAAAAAGGAGGATTCCTTGGTTATTACTTATTAGTAGAGTTCCAACGAAAACCGACCAATTGAAGGAACTCCCAGAATTTTCTATTTCTAGGATCAAGCAACTCGGGTTTTGTCGTTCTAGAACATGAGATTTTATAGAAGCAATGAAAAATAGATATGAGTAGAATCCAAAAAGGAAAAAATATAAATACAAAAATTTATAATTTATATAAGAATTACTACCCCTTTCTATTTCTTTATTTCCTTAATTAAATTTTTTTTGATTAGGAACAAGCTACTTAAAAACCTCCGCCTTTTTTAAAAGATCCCGAACAGTTCCTGTGGGCTGAGCGCCCTTTTCAAGGAAATATAGAATAGCAGGAACGTTTAAATAACTTTGATTCTTTATCGGATCATAAAAACCTACGTTCCGAAGATCTCTTCCTTCTCTTCGGGATCGAACATCAATTGCAACGATTCGATAGACGGCTCATTGGGATAGATCTAAGTAAATGAACAAGACCCCCCCTAGAAACGTATAGGAAGTTTTCTCCTCGTACGGCTCGAGAAAAAATGATTTGGAGTTTTGTCTACGTATAGAATTATATTTAATGGCAAAGGAGTTGATAAAATAAATTATAATGGGATTTAACTCATTTTTTTTCTTCCCCCTTCCTGAAAAAAAATCATTTGTACCCATAACTCAAGTTGGATAATTCTCAAATAGCTTAAAAGAAAAAAAATCTTTAGGCAATTTATTTCATTTTTTGAATGGTCTTTAACCCCCTCTTGTTTGTCTCATTTAATCTTTATTATTATATATTATACAGTTATTGAGACAATTGAAAAACGGCGTTTCCTTGTTCTGGGATCCTTTTTTCTTTGTTTTAAATCAGTGGGTTTAGACATTACTTCGGTGCTTCTTAATCCTTACAAAATGGCAGCAACATACCCCTTTTGTGATTTCTTTCTATCAAAGAATCATATAAACTCTCGATTCCCGCGCGATACACTTTGAATCGAAAGACTTTTATCAATTCCAACAAATTTTACTTTTGAATTAAAAACTTGACTGAATCGGATCCTTTCGATTTATATATTGATATACTTACGAAGTTGTTCCAATTTATTGATTGGTATTAACCCTAGATTCTTGCCCCCTGAAAGATGAATCCATAGTTTCTACCCGAGCTCCATCATGTTACTCTATTTTTCATTACAACCTAACAAAAATAAGGATTCTAGTGAAAACAGAACAGATGTCGGGTCAAGAGCATCTTCATTCATAGAAAAGATGGCGGATGTAAGAATAAAAATCCACACCGGATCGTGTCCTTCAAGTCGCACGTTGCTTTCTACCACAGCGTTTCAAACGAAGTTTTACCATAACAAAACATTCCTCTAATTTGGAACCCATATGGAATTGATTCAATTATGGAATCATGAATAGTCATTGGTTCCGTCGATACATAAACATTTTCATCTATACCCTTTTTTCTTCTATACAAAGATGGTAAAATTTTTTTTGAAGCAATCTTAGTAAAACCCCACCTATTATTGTATGTTATTGTATGAATGCAACACTTTACTTTTTATTAAAAAAACTAATAGAAATATAGCAAAGAATACGAATATGAATAAATGAATTCTTTTTTACTCTGCATCTTAAAGTGACTCAATATGGCCCATTTCCTACTTTTTTGAATACCAAAGATTCAACTCAAAAGCAATCATTAAAATTTTTTATAATCGAAAAAGTTTACTATTTAGATATCATTATTTGAATAAAGTTTTACAGTAAAGACTAAAAATTTGATTATCATAAAAAAATAAAAATATCTTTTCTTTTCGAATTGAACCATCAACGATTTAAGATTTAAAGCAGATAAATGAATTGAACAAAAACCCCATTTTTGTGTGAAGATAGATAAAAAAGACCGATCTAAGAGAAGATTTAGGTACTTGTTCTTTCAATTTTAATTTTATTAATAAGATAAGATGAACGAAGTAGGGGTTTTTCATACCTATCAGATAGACTGAACTACAGTCTTTATTCTGGATCCGTTACATATGTAACTTGATTCGTTGTTAATGAGATTCGGACATACACAGATATAGAGATATTTAAATGAAGACCTCCTGTTACTGTTACTAATTAAGAACTATCTAACCCACGACTCTCTGGGAATGCTGAATCAGAACAAAAAAAAGGATCCCCTTTGGGGAAAGGATACTCTCTAGGGACAAAGACAAACAAGTCCAGATTGGGCGCTTGCTCGTAATTTTTTAGTTTACCCAAACCCAGTCTTGTCTTAAGAGACGTAATCCCATTAATCCCATTAATTGAATGTAATAACCTTACTCTTGTTTAGAATAAAGAGATCCTAATAATTTTTGGCTACCCCATTTAAGTTTAATTTGAATGGATAAAGAATAAGATATAGGAAAGAAGGGCTCTTTCTTATTGTGATTCAAAATAAAATATATCGTTGAAAATTAAAAAAGATATGAGACGTAAGGTTTTTCTTCAAATTAAGTAGCTAAACCCCTTCAATATGAAGGGAATGAACATATGATGAAAAATCCGTCATACTTTATTTTATTTTTTAATTAGTTGAATTCAACTAGGGTGTGACCTATGTTACCATCATATCTTGATCACAAACAAATATATTTAGTACTATCTGTATGTTGTGAAAAACAAAGATATGATTCATAAAAGAATATTTATAAATTATAAAAGAAACAAGAATGACATTCTATCCAATATTAGGCATTTAAACATAACGTTATTTTCAAAAGATACTTTTACTCTGATACAAGGTATATACCTGGGACGAAAGGATTCGAACCTCCGAATACCGGGACCAAAACCCGTTGCCTTACCACTTGGCCACGCCCCATCTATATTTCCATTCTACACTAATAAAGAATAATATTAGTATT